AAGTCAAATGAAAAATGCTTTCTTTATGCGCGAAGAAAAATTTTGATTGATATCAGGAGATCAAATAAGTTCTTCATTCATTCATTGAATGATAAATGACTACAAGCGAAGGAGATACGCGATTTAAAAAACGGAAGATCCAATATTTCACAATTGTATCTAGAATAACTGGAAAAGTGGAAACAAGACCAGATATAATTTGGTCGTTATGAGCCAATCCAAAATCATTGTAGATCGAACCAATCATGAGTTCCCAACCATGGGTCGAGTGAAATCCAATCCATAAATCAGTAACTAAAAGAATCGAAAAAGCTTTTATTGTGTCATTTAAGTTATAGAAGAATTCCTGAACCCAAGAATTAAGAATGACAAGTTCTTCATTACCCAGAATAAAATAACCGCTTAAAATAGCGAAACATATTATATTTGTCGAAAAATGCAAAATGATATGGAGATGATATTCATTGTGTGTTTTGACCAATTGTATCGTTTCCTTGTGTATTCCTATACGAAGCTTTTGTATATTTTGTATATGTGTCTCTGGGTATTCTTTTATCATTTCATCCAACAAGAATAGTTCTTCTAATTCTAGGAATTTTTCTATAACATTTTTCTCTTGAATATCATTCAAAAAAGTTTCGGATTGCCTAGTATTCCACCAATTAATAATCCAAGGTTCGAGACTTTTTTGAAATGAGAGAGAGACCCACCAGGGCAAAAATACTATAGATGCAAGATATGGGAGGGAAATCAATGCTTTCTTTTTTTTCATTTTTTTTCTCTGTGAATTGTTAATGAACTGCTTCATTTGTCAACTCTATCTGATCTGATGTTTCTCTAAAGCACAAGTTCTATAACAAGGTATGGAACCTATGGATCTATTCCCATTTTTGTATAATAATTGACTCCTTAGATCCAGAAGGAATTAAGGAATATAGAAATAAAATAAGGGTCCTTTTTCGGATGAAAAAAAATTCGAAATAAATAGATAGAGAATATATAAAAAGTAAATAAATTAAGTAAATAGGATTTCCGGGTATCTCAATTAATTATTTCGAAATGTTGCACCGTCTAACCACAGCACAGGAATACGGTATCAGTTCAAAATCTGAGGCTTAACCTAAAAGTATGAATTCTGTATTACGAAATACATATTCGGATATTTGATGAATTCATACTTAATTAGACTTATTAGACTTTTTACTAGTATAAAAGAATTGAGTTGGGCCCTATACGCATACAAATACGGATACAAAAGGGTTTTGGTATAGAAAAAATGTATTCTTATTATAGTTTATTATAGTTATTATAGTTGGAATAGTTGTAGTTGTTCCATATACGTTCCCCAACTTTTGTTTTATTCTAGCGGGTTGTTGCGTCAACGGAACGAGGAAATGGAATCTAACATGTTTTTCTCGAATGAACAGTCTGAGGAAACTTCAATTGTATTAAAAAAAAAAGGAAATTAGCAAGCTCCTTTTATTATGTGGAGAAAACATTCATTCTTCGTTCGGTTCATTTCAAAATACTTCAATTGGTACGCGCAAGAAATAGGCCAATTCAGCAGCTTTTTGCTCAATTTCTCGCGGAGTCAAATTCTCATCAGTACGAGTCAAGGGAATGTTTCCTTGGCCTCTGATTTCCATATAAAGAATACGACGAGGAAAAAGACCCTCTTGAACCTCCATTCTGATTGATTGGATATCTTTCATAAAGAAGCGAAGGAAGATGCGACGATTTATTCCAGGGAATCCCCAACGAAAAATACACATTATTCCTTCTTTTCTGTCGAATCGGTCATAACCACTACCTACATTCCATGAAATTGTGCACCACAAATATGAACTAATGAATAGACCCGCGATCCCATAGAAAGACATCACGATTCCTTGTGGAAAAAAAAGGATTTGCTGAGATGGAAATACAGGTATAAGATTCCTACCAAGATAACTAGAAGTTCCAACCACTAAGAATCCTAGTGAACCTAAAAAAAGGATACAGGCCCAGCAAAAATTACTTGCTTTTCGAGACCCTGTTATAAGTTCTATCCATATATGTTCTGATCGCCAGTTCATACTATACTAGACCCAGTTGCATTCGATTGGAATTGAGAAAAAATTTGACTTTACTTTTCATGATGCCGAAGTAACTTTCATCAACTAGCACTAGTCTGATATGAACCATTAGGAATAATTGGTTAGATACATATACTTTCTATTATAAAAATATTCGCCGATCGTTTTTAACCAGATATACCCGCATATCATATACATACATTTATGCGGATATCATGTATCCGCATGCATAACAGTTCTTTCGTTTGTGTTCGGAAAAAGCCACATATTGTCCCATATTACACTAAACAAATATCTGTATTATGATTCAGTGTTGAAATCAATTGATGAAATTTGGTCCCATCGGATCTAGACAATCTTATTTTTTTGGACATGAAAAAATAAAGAAGCCATTGCAATCGCAGGAAATACTAGGCCCACTAAAGGGACAAAAATGGAGGGTAAGTTAAGATCTGTCATAGAATGGGTACCTCGATTTAATATTTGTACCTATTATAAAGATATCTTATGATAAGTATCTCTATTATATAGAAACTATTCTAAATAATATTAATATTTAAGTAGTTAATAAGTGCAAGGAATGAGAACTAAATGAAGTGTACCTATTCATCTTTTTAGACGAATATATATGATAATCCGCTTTAAGTTTAAGAAATTTGATTATTCCCCCATCCTTGTAGACATAGAAATCACTTCTATTCTATATTTTCATTTTATTTCGATATTTTTTTTTTGCGTTTTTATTCAAAGGAAAGAAACCGTGCAGCTGAAATAACTCACTCAGAACACCTTTTAAAAGATTACGCGGTACGATTGGGTCAAATAAGCCCTTATGGAATGAATACTCAGCCGCTTGTGAACCGTCGGGTACTGTTTTATTTAATGTTTGTTCAATTACTCTTTTACCCGCAAAAGCAATATAGGCGTTGGGTTCAGCAATAATAACATCTCCTAACATACCAAAACTGGCAGTTACTCCACCAGTTGTAGGAGATGTAAGGATTGATACATAGAATAACTTTTTATTTGATTGATAATTATATGAAGCAGAAGATATTTTAGCCATTTGCATCAAGCTCAAACTTCCTTCTTGCATACGTGCTCCCCCAGAGGCACACACAATAATGACAGGTAGAGATCGATTAGTAGCATACTCGATCAAACGGGTGATTTTCTCGCCTACTACGGATCCCATACTACCCCCCATGAACTGAAAATCCATAACCCCAACTGCTATGGGAATACCATTTAGTTGACCTATGCCTGTTTGAACAGCTTCAGTTAAACCTGTCCTTCTTTGATAAGAATCGATACGATCTCTATAAGGTTCCTCCTCTGAATGAAATTCAATGGGGTCCATAGAGACCATATCTTCATCCATGGGATCCCAAGTGCCCGGATCAATCAAAAGTTCGATTCTATCTGAACTACTTATTTTCAAATGATATCCACACTGTTCACAAATATGCATTTTTGACCTAAAAAATTTTTTATAATTTAATCCATAACAATTTTCGCATTGAACCCATAAATTTCTGTATTTTTTATTTATATCCAAATCATTAGATCTTCCTCTTATATTGAAATCACGGTTGTTACCACCAGTTCTTATACTAGAATTCCTGCTTTGACTACCTTCAGTACAAATGAAACTAGAAATGTAACTGTCACTGTAATTGTCGGTACCGCGGAAAGTGTCACTATGAATACTGACTTCAAAACGAAGATAACTATCAATGCAACTATTAATGTGATTATTCCAACTAGATTGAGTATCATACATGTAATGATAATAGTAGTGATTGTTACTCTTAGACCTACTATTCAAATAATTGGAAAAAAAATTTTCTAGTTCACTCAGAAAAAAACGATTATTGTCAATCTCAAAAATCTTATTTTCAATATCAAAATATACAGAATAACTGTCACCATTACCATCCCTAACTAAAAAAGTGTTATCAGAGATAAAACTCCAAATATCCCTGATATCAAATAAATAATCAACATTTCTGAAACTATAACTACCACTATCACTCCAACTAGGAATGTTATTCTCCGTATCATTTAGAATGGGCTCTTCGCTTCCACCGGTATGTCCAACAGCATTAAGACTATCCATTGATTTACTTAGACCACACTTATGTTCTAACTTCTCCTTAGACAACATCGAATTGAACCACCACTTTTTCATAGAGTCTTCTTGCTCCCTATTTGATGAAAATATAATAGATGAATAGTCATTCGATGAATAATCATTTTACTATTTTATTTCCTATCAGAATTAAGCATACGATCCAATCATTGGAATTGTTAACTAACAACAGGTGAGTATTGAAAGAAATGATTCTTTTTGGGGGTAATTCAGGGTATCACTATCAATATATATATTGATATATATATTATGATAGGATCTAGAATCCTCAATTAGAAATATAAAAAGAGGTTTCTCTCATGTCATGTACAAAAAAATGCTCATCGAAAAGATAAAAAGATAAATAGTTGTTTCTTCCTATACTAGAATATAACCTATAAATGAAATGAAGAATTCATTCTCGTATAATCTCGTATCATATAATCAAATAATAAGTTTCTATTGCAACATGAAATGAAAAAGACAATATACAGGGTGGGTAGAGAGGAGCCCCCCTTGGCTTGATCTATAGCCTGAAACTGCGGGATAGAAAATGATCCACCAATCCCAAGGATCTATAATTAATCCTATGGATCCAACAATGTATAGGATGGTCATTCTTTATTCGGCCCAATCCTTTTCCTAAAAAAAAGGATTGGGCCGAGTTTAATTGCAATCAATCAATTAGGAGAACAAACAGAAATTACTGAATTATGCGCGCCTAGTTCTTATCTGTTTATCTATTTCTGTTTATCTATCTTATCCACTGGTTCGAACTCGAATTTGATCTCTTT